ATTTTCTAGCATTTGACCCCGTACCACCGAAAGGTTTGGTCGCATACTTGAAAAATAACCCAAAAAATCAAGGGAATGCTTGGATAATTGGTTTATATAAATCCTTCCTGGTTGAGACCACACATAAGAATGACATTGCCATAAATTGACAAGATAATATTTCCACTTATTCATCAGAAGAGGGGTATCCTTCGAAGACAGAATAGATTTTCCTTGATATCTAACATAATGCATAAAAGGATCCTTGAAGAACCATAAGATGGCGGCCGGAAAATCGTTAACGAAGACTTCTTCTACAGGATATTTTTTTTTTTCATAGAAATGTATTCGCTCAAAAAAGATACCAGAAGAGGTTAATCGTAAATGAGAAGATTGATTACGAAGAAAAAGTAAAATGGATTCGTATTCACATACATGAGAATTATATAGGAGCAAGAATAATCGTGGATTACTTTTTGAAAAAATAATTTTTTTTGGAGTAATAAGACTATTCCAATTATAATACTCGTGAAGAAAGAGTCGTAATAAATGTAAAGAAGAGGGATCTTTCACCCAATAGCGAAGGGTTTGAACCAAGATTTCCAGATGAATGGGGTAGGGTATTAGTACATCTGATACATAATTTAAATGTGGGAATTTGTCCTCTAAAAAAGGAAATATTGAATGAATTGATCGTAAATTATAAGATTTTACGATTTCTGTCGCCTCTAAGGAAGATACTAATCGTAGGGAAAACGGAATTTCCACAATGACTGCAAATCCCTCCGACATCATTTGAGAATACAAATTTTTGTTGTACCCAAAAAATTTATTTTGGTTAGAATCATTAGCGGAAATTATCAAATGATTCTGTTGATACATTCGACTAATTAAACGTTTTATAATTAGTAAACTATATTTAGTGTCATAACCTATATTATCCAACAAAATCGATCTATTTAAACCATGATCATGAGCAAGTGCATAAATATACTCCCGAAAGATAAGTGGGTATAGGAAGTCATGTTGCTGATATCTATCTAGTTCTAAATATCCTTGAAATTCTTCCATTTTTTATTTGAACAAGAAAAGAAATAGGTGATTTATTGGGTTATCAAATGATACATAGTACGATACAGTCAAAACAAGGTATTATAGTAAGAAAATACCTCGGAACAAGTAAGACTCATCAACAGACTCTCTAGCCTCTCTTTTTCCATCTAATTGATTTATGTTCATTCTAGGGTAACAAGATGGTTAGAAGTCCTTTATTTTTTCAATCCAATCGCTCTTTTGATTTTGAAAAATCTTTATCAATATACTGCCTTCTTCTACACATTTATCTCTACCCCATAATGGGTAATAGCTAATAATTAGGACTCATAAGAAATTTATAATCCACTCATGGGAAAAGTTTTTCCCGTATTAAGCACTAATATATTTTTAACGTCTAATTAGATCGGGTAATCATTCAAAAATTAAGAACAGAAGCTCATTACTTTTTGTTTCCCTATAATTGGAACCGTAGTAGGGCTCTACCCATTTATTCACTCGACCAAATTCATTTTTTTTATTACACGACAAGAATTCAAACAATTTAAATAAGGTTTTGGACCTATTCGGTAAGAATGAAATATTCTTAGAATTATCCATTGATACGACATGCTGCTTTTTCCATTCATTCCTTTCAGGATCAGTCGTGGTCTTACAAACTCTACCGATGGTATGGACGAATCTTTTGCTTCATACAAATGTGTAAAAGATGCTAGCCGCACTTAAAAGCCGAGTACTCTACCGTTGAGTTAGCAACCCAAATAAAATAATTAAAATGTGTAGATACAATCGGAATCTCAATAAAAAAAAGATTGAATTGCACAACGCAATCCAAACCAATCAAAACATTAAAATAGCAAAAATTTTTAAAATTCTAATTGATTAGATTCTGAACATAATAAAAATGAACAGATCCGATGAAAAAATTCTCAGATAAAAATAGGGATAAAGTAAAATATTTATAAATAGCTCCTTGTCTCTTATGTCATCCATTAATTCTATAGTATATATAGATTTTTATTGAGTTTAATCTTAATCACAAAAAGACTTCTTGTATCACAGAAAATACAAGAACCCATTATTTGAATGAAATAAAAGCTATGGGACGGAGATATAAATGGATCCTTTTATCCACGATCGGATTATATTTATTTGATACACTGTTGTCAATATGAATGTTGAGAAAAGAATACAAAAGAAAAAACAATTTATAAATATAACTAACAATTCCAATTTCAATCAATTAGACAATTAGAATTATAAGAAAAAATAAGAAAAAAAAAAAAAAGCTAAGGACTTGTGTTGGATTGGCACTATATATAATATTTCTATACAACACAACATTGATACAATATTGGTGGAAAAAGAAATTAAGTAAAAAAAAATGAGGTTTATTCACTAAAATAAGCAAGTGAAATCCTTTGTGTTTTTTTATTTGTTCCTTAATTCATTGACAGTAATCTCAAAATTTTATATTTATAGACCCGATTACTTCATTTATTTATTCACTTAATCTTTTTCTATCTATTTTATATATATGAATAAAATTTATATCAATAAAATATAAAAAAATTTTTGTCGTTATAAAAGACACTCTTTTATAGTAACAATAATAAATGTAGTATGATATAAATAGAACAAAAGAGGAAATAGCAAAGAAACAAAAAGGTTATACAAGGCTATATCCAAATCATCCACATTTTTTTTATTTCATTAATTGAATTTTATTTGTTGATTAGGGCGAAGTTCCGTAAAAACCCCCGCCCTTTTTGAAATATCATGAACAGTTCCTGTAGGTTGAGCACCTTTTTCAAGGAAATATAGAATAGCAGGAACATTTAAATAGATTTGATTCTTTATCGGGTCATAAAAACCCACTTTACGAAGATCTCTTCCCTCTCGTCGGGATCGAACATCAATTGCAACGATTCGATAAATGGCTCATTGGGATAGATGAACAATACTCCCCCCCCCTAGAAACGTATAAGAAGTTTTCTCCTCGTACGGCTCGAGAAAATTCTAAATTATGTCTATGTATAGAATCATAATATCAAATAGATCCATAAAATCATCAAATTCATTATATTATTGATTTTAGTTTAAATACTTTTTCTTAGTCTTCCCCCCCCCCAAAAAAAAAAAATTATTTGTATCCTCATAACTCAAGTTGAATAACTCTCAAATAACTCAAAAGAAACCTTTTAGGTATTAAATTTATTGAGTGGTCTCTAACCCTTTTTGTCTGTCTCCTTTCGAATCTATTTTGATTCTTACTTTAGAATCTATTTTGATTCTTAAATATGATCTGGTTGTTGAGACAATTGAAAACGGTATTTCCTTGTTCCAGGATCTTTATCTTTGCCTTGAATCATTGGGTTTAGACATTACTTCGGTGATCTTTAAATCGTTTCAAAACGGCAGCAACATACCATTTTTTGTGATTTCTTTCTATCAAAGAATCGTATGAATGGTTGATTCCTACGTAATACACTTTACTTTTAATTTGATCAAAAGAGTTTTACCAATTCCAACAAAATTAACTTTAAAATTTTATCGAATTGGATCCTTTAGATTTATATATCTAAAATATACTTACGAAGTTGTTCCAATTTATTGATCGATACTAACCTTAGATTCTTGCCCTTGAGAAATTAATCAATACGTTCTACTCGAGCTCCATCGTGTACTATTTACATGGCAACACTCTCAAAAATGAGGGTTCCAGTGGAACAGAACAAATGATGTCGAGCCAAGAGCACTTTCGTTCCTATATAATATAAAAAAGTGGTGGATGTAAGAATCCACAGCTGATCATGTCCTTCAAGTCGCACGTTGCTTTCTGCCACATCGTTTTAAACGAAGTTTTACCATAACATTCCTTCAGTTTGGAACCAGTATGTAATTGATTCAATTATGGAATCGTGAATAATCATTGGTTCGGTCGGTACATAATAATCTATACTTTTTTCTTCTATATGAAGAATGGATAATGTATGACGAAGTCTCAACAAGAATTCAATCAATTTAACCCCATTGTTTATAATTCTTTTTTTAATTATAACTAACATAACATGAATAAATAAACACGAATAAACAAGTTATTTTGAATCTCTATCTTCAAGTAACGTGATAGGATAAATCAACAATTTCACACTTCTTAGAGTACCAAGAACTCATAAGAAATCATTAAAAAGATTTAATTGATTGAATAGTTTCCTACCCTATATCATTATTTGCATAAGGTTTTACAGTAAGTACCATTCGCTTTTTATCATCATTAAGAGAAAGATAAATCCATATTGGATTAAACCATCCATGATTAATAAAAAAAAAAGACTGATGTAAGGAAAGATTGAAGATTTAGGTTGTTATTTTTTCATATTTCATATTGTAAAATCAGTAATATTTAACAAATCCAAATTTCGTTTCATATGCGTGTTATTTGAACTCGATTAAATTTGTGAAAAAGATATGATTAATAAAAAAAAAAGAAATTAAGAATCACATTCTATAACAATATTATACTCCTAAACGGAAGACTGGTCGAAAAGACAATCTTTATTTTGATATATTTTATTATGATATAGATATATATTTTATTTTTTATTATAAATTAATAAAATTATAGATTAATAAAATGATCGTGGGTCAGGTATGTTCTGGGACGGAAGGATTCGAACCTCCGAATAGCGGGACCAAAACCCGTTGCCTTACCACTTGGCCACGCCCCATTTCTAGTCGACACTAATAAACACTAATATTGGTACTGGTTGTTCGTCAACTCAAGTCTAAATATCTATTATCTATAAAATAGATTACTAGAATTTTTATACATGTAGACGTAGAATTAAACAGAATTTATTGATCATTACATATAATTCAATTAAGATATTGTATGAAAGTATGGTTTATTCTATTCTCTTTTGATTTGAGAATTGAAGGATTTTTGATTGGGTGAGTTCAAATCAAAGAAAGTTTTTTGGTCTATCTTATTTTCTTTTTATTCATTTTTCTTTTCTATGAATAATAACATATTTATAATAATAAAATAAAAAACTCAATTTATTAATAACTCAATCAAAATAAATAAAATACAATTATCCTCAAGAACAAAATGTTTGTTATGCTTAATATATTTAGTTTGATCTGTATCTGTCTTAATTCTGCTCTTTATTCAAGTAGTTTTTTCGTCGCCAAATTGCCCGAGGCCTACGCTTTTTTAAATCCAATCGTAGATGTTATGCCAGTAATACCCCTGTTTTTTTTTCTCTTAGCCTTTGTTTGGCAAGCTGCTGTAAGTTTTCGATGATATCTTTAATTTAATAATGTCTAGACAAATTCATGATTTATTGAAAAAAAAAAAAAATTCAAAGAAAAGAATTGATAAGATCAGATAAGTCTTACACCCTCAATTCAAATATTGAAATTCTTGTACAACCGCGAAAAATCTGGATCACCCCACTTTATTTCTTGGTGTCAAAATAAAAAATCAAAATAGTAGGGTATGCGGTATAAAAACGGAGAATCTATTCTCTTTTTTACTAAAAAAAATCTTGGAGATTATGTAATGCTTACTCTCAAACTATTTGTTTACACGGTAGTGATATTCTTTGTTTCTCTCTTTATTTTCGGATTCCTGTCTAATGATCCAGGACGTAATCCTGGACGTGAAGAATAAAAGATAAGGTTTTCCTTGCTTGATTTTTAAATGTTCTTAGTAGGATTTTATCTATTACACATTTTTAACTATTAAAAATAAAAAGAGCTCGCGAAAAATTCGAAAGAAAATACCAAGTCATCAACAAAAACGGAAAGAGAGGGATTCGAACCCTCGGTACGAAAAACTCGTACAACGGATTAGCAATCCGACGCTTTAGTCCACTCAGCCATCTCTCCTCCCAATTGAAAAAGGATAATACTATGTTACATTATAAAAAATAAGGATTGAAAGAGCCCTTCATAATATTTTTTTTTCATCCGAGAGTGCTTTTTAGTTCCACGGCCCGGCTAAGTACTGACCAGGCCGGGCCCGCCATTTATTGTTCCAACGAATCATAAATAATTTTTTTTTATTTGAAAACTAAAATACTTGCTTGTTATTACGATTGGAAAAATAAAAACTCTTTTGATTTCTATGATATAGAATCAAATGATATCGAATCAAAGTGTCGTTTCTTATCTTAATTTTTTATATTTATTCTTTATTCCTTTTACTTTTATTTTAGTAAAGTAAATAAATAACAAAAAGGGAACTGTGGATTCTTGCACAATACATTTTCATGTATGTTATGGCTTAAGTAGTTTTGTCGAGACGTCTAGGTCAAAAACCTCCGGCAAAAAAACACTTGTTATTTAGTTTTAATTATTGAAATTTAATGAATTCTCTTTTCCGAATCTCATTGGGTTCTCTGATACAACACGTAAACGCTCTAATTTTCATGATTATTTTATGATCCTATCCTTTCTTTTTACTCTTTTCACTTTTTATTACGACCCATTTTCTTGTTCGACAAAAGGTTCATTTATATACAATAATCGGATTGTAGCGGGTATAGTTTAGTGGTAAAAGTGTGATTCGTTCTATAATCCTTTATATAGTTAAGGGGTCTTTCGGTTTGATTAATATTTCATTCCGACCAAAAACTTTATTTCTTAAAAGGATTTAATCCTTTACCTCTCAATGAAAAATTCGAGGAAGAATATACATTCTCGTGATTTGTATCCAAGAATCAATTAAAAATTGAAAAATTGGATTATGAGATTACGAAACATAATTTTTTTTTAATTAGATCAATACTTCTAATTGAATAAGTATGAGTAAAGGATCCATGGATAAAGATAGAAAGTGGCTTTCTAATCGTAACTAAATCTTTAATTTGGAATTTGTATTACGGAAATTGAAGCAAAATGGCTATTAAACAATGACTTTGGTTTACTAGAGACATCGACAAATTCTTTTAGCTCGGTAGAAACAAAATGCTTTTCCTAAGGATTCTCTCACATAGAAATAGAGAACGAAGTAACTAGAAAGGTTGTTATAATATAATCCCCCTCTTTTCTATAGGGATCGTCTAGAAAGCGGGTTGTTCTGAATACATTCAGACAGAAAAGCTGACATAGATGTTATGGGTGGAATTTTTTTTTCGTTCATGTCTTAATATAGGAATTGATACATCTTCCATAAAGGAGCCGAATGAAACCAAAGTTTCACGTTCAGTTTTGAATTAGAGACGTTAAAAATGATGAATCAACGTCGACTATAACCCCTAGCCTTCCAAGCTAACGATGCGGGTTCGATTCCCGCTACCCGCTTTTACTTTATTTTTTTGCTTTTACTTTATTTTTTTATTAAATTATTAAGAAATAATAAGAAATTAAGTATTATTAAGAAATAAGTAATAATAAGAAAAATAAGTAATAATAAGAAATAAGAAAAAAATAGAATGAAATATTTTTATTTTGAGATTT